TTAAACCCTTTTAAGAAATAAAGTTTTTGATCGGAATATGAACAAAACAGAAAGACCCCTTAACTATTTAAGTTGTTAATAGAACGAATCACACTTTTACCACTAAACTATACCCGCTACAATTTTATTATTGTATATAAAAGGGCTTTTTGTCGAACAAAGGAATGAGATGTAATCAAGATAGTATAAGAATCCTGAAAATTATAGTGTTGACATCTATTCCGTATTGTAGGCTTTTTTGATAAAATAGGTGAAGAGAAGAGAGTTTAACATAAAAAGTTTTGTTTTTCGTTTGCTAGTACGTTATTACTGGAACAGTTCCGGCTTGAAGTAGTCATTAAAGTTGGGCCAAAAAAAAGAGTTACATAAATTAAGAATATGTAACTCTTTTTTTTGACCCAACTACTAGTCTTTATGACTTCAGATTAACTGGATCTCAAGTGTTCAAACAAAGTTTACCTCTTGAATTGAACAAGTAAATGAATTAAGTTATAATTATGAAATTTCTTATTTGTTTTATTTATTTTTTTTTATGTATTTTGTTTGTTGACTTTGATTGCAGTTATATTCCTTATTGTTTGTAGCCCCACCCAGTAAGTAAATTAAGAAAACAAATAAATGGAAATCCCCTTTGTTGCAGTTGTTGCTTCAATAACAAGTATTTTTGGTTTCAAATCATATCCATCATTTGATTTATGAATGATTAATTGGAACAAAAAAAGGTAATGGCCTGGCTAGTGCCTAGCCAGGCCGGGGGAATAAAAAAAGAACCCTTCGTACAAAATCAAAGGCGTAAGGTACTTTTCTATCTCTATTGGTATATCCTTTTTGAATTGCTATTGTTATCTAAACGGAATTGCTAATCAAATTCATATATATCTTATATAACAAAACAAATTCTATAACAAACTAGAATAAACGATGTATATATCGTTATAATATAATTAATAAACAAAGGATGACGATGGTTTTTTATCAATCTTTACTTCACGTGTTACATCAAAAATTTCGCTATTTAGAATTGGGAGAGATGGCTGAGTGGACTAAAGCGTCGGATTGCTAATCCGTTGTATGAGTTATTCGTACCGAGGGTTCGAATCCCTCTCTCTCCGTTTTCCCCGATCACTTGAGACTTTCTAATTCGAAAAAACGGCGTCCCGGTTTTGTCATAGTTAATAGATAAAAAAATCAAAAAAGGCGAAGAAAAACGAAAAGGACCTTATTTTTTTATTCCTCGCGTCCCGGATTACGCCCTGGGTCATTAGATAGGAATCCGAAAATAAAGAGAGAAACAAAGAATATCACTACTGTGTAAACAAAGAGTTTGAGAGTAAGCATTACACAATCTCCAAAATCATTTTTTGGCAAAAGGGAATAGATTTTCCATTTTTGTACCACATATTTTGACATGACATCAAAAATGTAACAAAAATTCTAAAAAGAGAGAATTTTTGTGTTCACTAATTTCTTTTTAATAAGATTATTATTCTTTCGTTACCAAAATTTTCTTGTCATATCTACTTTTATCAATTGAATTGTTAGAATCCTTTTTTTTATCGAATAAAGTATGAATGTTTTTAGAATAATATTCAGAATTTTATCGAAAACTTACAGCAGCTTGCCAAACAAAGGCTAATAGAAAAAAGAATAGAGGTATGACGGGCATAACGTCTACGATTGGATTGAAAAGGGCATAAGCCTCGGGTAATTTGGCAAAGAAAAAACTACTAGAATAAGGGGCAGAATTAAGACAGATACAGATTAAACTAAAGATATTAAACATAACAAATAGTTTGTGTAGATAAATTTTTTATTGAGTTATTGATATAAGGAGAAAATGCAAAAAGAAGGGACGTCAAAAAATCCTTCTTTTTCTTCGAATCCCCAAAAATCAAAGATCCTTATATTTTCAAACGAAAATACAAGGAATTATACTTTCATACAATATCTTAATTGAATTCTATGTAATGATCAATGAATTTCTTTGAATTCTATACCTACATGTGTTAAATCTCAATAACAAAATTAAGAATAACAATCAATAAATAACCAATAACAATTAAATAGTTAATTTAATTAAGTTAATAATAATTCTAATAGTAAATTAATTAATTATAATTTTACAATTATGCATTTTATTGTCTTTTATATAACTATACTATATATACCATTGTTTATAGTTATATTTTATAGTTATATACTATTGTTTATAGTTGTATTATACTATATTTATGACTATTTAATTTGAATTTAGCTTTAACTATTGATGACTTTATTTTTTTTGTTTTGTCCTTTTTTATATGAAATTGGATTGAGTCTGTAATTGACGAATAGACCATAATTACTAAAATAATAATAGTGTTTATTAGTATAGTACGAAATATAAATGAAATGGGGCGTGGCCAAGTGGTAAGGCAACCGGTTTTGGTCCTGTTATTCGGAGGTTCGAATCCTTCCGTCCCAGATCGATTCGAATGGATAGCAGAGAGGCATTATATGATGATATTTGAATTATCACACGATAATATGATGCGTTTTGTCTCGAAACGCAAAAGATAAAAAACGCTCCATCCTCTAAAGACTTGAAGGGAATAGAGTATTTCAATATTGATAGTATAGATTGATAGTATAGGATCCCTTGGTAGGATTTTTGTTTTGGTTAGGTTTAGTTAGGATTCACGATCTTGATAGAACTTGTATGGGTGCGAGTTAATCAGCAAACCAAAGGAGTATATCAATTTCAATATGTAATAGATGTATTGATTTTGTATCTGGCTCAAATGACTAATCCTAAAGGTTTAGGAATTTCTTTATTCTATTCCATTAAAGTAGATGGAATAGAATTAATTGATGTAAAGATTATTGTTATTGAACCTGAAGTAAAGAAAAATCCGTATAAAATAAAATGGCCTATGCTTATGCCCAATGTCCATATGTATTATAATATATGTATTATATTATGTGTTGTTATTGTTCTATTTTCGTTCGGTAATAAGGGTCCCTTGGTTAAGTGGAAAAGGTTTGGGGATATTTAAATATTCAGGATTACTCTCGTTAATATTTATTCGTTCTATATGATTGATAGGGAAAGATCATATTCTCCAGATTTTATTATCTTTCATCTAATAATAATGTAATAGCTTTATTTAATCTTACTTTATATGAAATCCTTTCCATTTCATACTTATGGAAACAAAAAAATTGCATAGATTTCTCAATCCACCCATTTATTTGGTTTAAATCATGGATTGATGATTTAATTGGATATGGTCAAATTCGTGTTTCTTTAATGAATGAGGTCCTCACTAAAAATTTTTAGCTATTCGCTATGATTGCTTTGATTTATTGGTTGAATTATAAAATAAATTCAGTCATTTTTGGAAAATGTATTTACAACCATGATGTTGAAGTAGGAGGTTCTTTAAAAGTCTTTTGACTGATTTCTTATGAATCTTTGATACTCGAAAAGTGTAAAAAATCGATCTTATCTATATCTTATCTTATCCATAAAGTAAACTTTCAATCCTTCTGGGGCATTCTATAGATAAAAAGATAAAAAAAGTAGGGACTATTGTGTACCAATTAAGCCAATGACTATTCATGATTCCATATTGAATCAATCTCATACGGGTTCGAAATTAGAGGAATGTTATGGTAAAACTTCGTTTGAAACGATGTGGTAGAAAGCAACGTGCGACTTGAAGGACATTATCGGATGTGGATTTTTACATCCATCATTTTCTATATAAATGAAAATGCTCTTGGCTCGACATAATTTGTTCTATTCTAGAGAACCCTACCTTGTCTTGGGTTGTATAAATAGTACATGATGGAGCTCGAGCAGAAAATTTTGATTTTTTTATCAGGAGGAAGAATCCAGGGTTAGTGTCAATCAATAAGTGGGAACAACTTTGTAAATATATTTTACGTATAAAAATCGAAAAATGAAAATTCTAACAAGCAAGTTTGAAATAAAAAAGTCAAATTTGTCTGAAGTGGAATTCGTAAAACTTTTTCAATCAAAGGTGTATCATAAGGGAATCCATCGTTCGTATAATCTTTCCATAAAAAAACAAAAAGGTATGTTGCTGCCATTTTGAAAGGAGTAAGAATCACCGAAGTAATGTCTAAACCCAACGATTCAACAAAGCAAAGATAAAAAAAAGGCTCCGGAACAAGGAAACACTATTTTCAATTGTCTCAACAATTGGATCAGAATGAGGAATCAAAATAGATTTGAAATGAGACAAACAAAAGAAGTTAGAGACGACTCAATAAAATAAATGTCTAAGGATTTCTCTTAAAAATTTTGAATAATTATTCAACTTGAGTTATGAGTACGAATGATATTTCTTTTTTCTCGTAAGGAAGAACAAAAAAGTCAAATCATAGTCTAATTCATGGTTTTTTATGGATTCATTTTCCGTTATTAATTTCTTATATTTTTAGATTAAAATTATATAATATCTAACTGTATATATTATATATACACAATACACAACACAATAACGGAATATTTATTCCATAATTCTATAATTATACATATGATTGATGAAAACTGTATCATAGATACGGAAAGAAATTCGAATCATTCTTTCTTGAGCCGTATGAGGAGAAAACCTCTTATACGTTTCTAGGGGGGGCGTTGTTTATCTATATCTATCCCAATGGGCCGTCTATCGAATCGTTGCAATTGATGCTCGATCCCGAAGAGAAGGAAGAGATCTTCGGAAAGTGGGTTTTTACGATCCAATAAAGAATCAAACTTATTCAAATGTTCCTGCTATTCTATATTTTCTTGAAAAAGGGGCTCAACCCACGGGGACTGTTCAAGATATTTTTAGGAAGGCAGAATTATTTAAAGAGCTTCAAGTTACAAGTTAATCGTTAATCAAAGTAAAAAAAGAAAAAATGAGTTAAGACTGCTAGTATCTAATTTTTTAAAATGCTTTTATCAGTATTTTTCTTTTTTTATTCATACTTATTGACTTTGATTTTTGTTGTAGGGATTGGATTCACTGACAAACAATGGGTTAATCTTACTTATTTATTGCACCCCTGTTGATTGAACAGATCTTCGATTTTTTTTTCTAGGTTTTTCTTATTTTTTTTTATGTCGTGCCAATCCAACACAAACTTTTTTCTTTATTTGATTTATTTAGTTTAATTTGTTTTCTCAACATTTAGCTCATATTGACAATGATGTATTGAACAAATATAATTCGATGATGGATAAATAGATCCATAGATCGATTTCTGTTCCATATTGATTGGTTTTTTACTTCGCGATGTGTTTGCTGTATTCATTGAAGTCTTTTTGTAATGAAAAGAAAAAATTATGGAATTGAAGCGATCTGTCAATTTTGACCTCTCCATTTATTATTTTTTTGGAAATCCTTTATATTTATTAACCCTTTTTTGGTGTTTATTTTATTTATATATATATTTCTCTATTAGAACTATTAGAATTGGTCATAAATTTTTTTGATTTGTTATTAGTTTCATTTCTATGTTTTTGCTGGACTAGGGTTGTGCAATCTAATCAATTTATTATTATTTTTATTTCGATCATATTTAATTGTATCTATTATCTATATAACATAGTTATTAGTTATTCGGGTTGCTAACTCAACGGTAGAGTATTCGGCTTTTAAGTGCGGCTATGATCTTTTACACATTTGGATGAAGCAACAAATTCATCTAGACTTTTGGCTAAGTCTATAAGACTGCGACTGATCCTGAAAGGTAATGAATGGAAAAAAGAGCATGTCGTATTGTATTAATTTTTAATGTAGAATTTTGAGGATATATCACCATTCTTACCGGATTGGTGCAATGTAAAATAGTAATATTACTTTGATTTTCTTTTAGAAGGAGACAAAAAAAGGAATTCACATTTACCGTTTGGTCGAGTGAATAAATGGATAGAGTACTAGGCTCCAATTTCAGGTAAAAAAGCAACGAGCTTATGTTCTTAATTTGAATGATTACCCGATCTAATTCAATGTTAAAAATGGATTAGTACCTGATGCGGGAAAGGATTTTCCTGTGAGCGGATCATCTATTTTTTGAATCCTAACTATTTTTTTATATTATGAGGTGGAGATGGATGTGTAGAAGAAACAGTATACTGATAAAGAGAATTCATTCCAAAGTCAAAAGAGCGATTGGGTTGCAAAAATAAAGGATTTTTAGCCTTCTCTTTTTTTTTGTAATGTTAACTAATATAAACCAATTGTATTATAAACCAATTGTATGGAAAAAGAGAAGAAGATCCGTTAACTGAACTATCTGTTTCCGTGGTATCTATTTTTTGCTATGTGCATAACCTTATATACGTACATAACCTGATATACATACTTTGTTCTGACCATATCGCACTATGTATCATTTGATAACTCAAGAAAGGCTTCTGGCTCAAGTATGATTTTATTTAAATGGAAGAATTAGAAATATATTTAGAAAAAGATAAATATTGGCAACAGCACTTCCTATATCCACTTCTATTTCAGGAATATATCTACGCACTTGCTCATGATTATAGTTTAAATGGATCGGTTTGTTACGAATCCTTGGAAATTTTAGATTATGACAATAAATCCAGTTTAGTACTTGCGAAACGCTTAATTATTCGAATGTATCAACAAAATTATTTGATTAATTCGTTTAATGATTCTAACCAAAATAAATTTTTTGGACACAAGAATCCTTTTTTTTCTCAAATGATATCAGGGGGCTTTACTGTTATTGTAGAAATTCCTTTCTCGCAGTTATCCTTTCTTGAGGAAAAAAAAGAAATACCAAAATTTCAGAATTTACGATCTATTCATTCGCTATTTCCTTTTTTGGAGGACAATTTTTCACATTTAAATTATGTGTCGGATATACTAATACCGTATCCCATACATCTTGAAATTTTGGTTCAAATTCTACATTCTTGGATACAAGATGTTCCTACTTTTCATTTATTGCGGTTTTTTTTCTACGAATATCATAATTGGAATAGTTTCATTGCTCTAAAGAAATCCATTTATATCTTTTCAAAAGAAAATCAAAGACTATTTCGGTTCCTATATAATTCGTATGTATCGGAATACGAATCCGTATTTTGTTTTCTTCGTAAGCATTCTTCTTATTTACTATCAACATCTTCTGGAGATTTTATTGAACGAACACTTTTCTATGAAAAAATACAACATCTTACAGTAGTTTTTCGTAATGATTTTCAGAAAACCCCACAGTTACTTAAGGATCCTTTCATGCATTATGTTAGATATCAAGGAAAAGCCATTCTTGCTTCAAAGGGAACTCATCTTCTGATGAAGAAATGGAAATATTATCTTGTTAATTTTTGGCAATATCATTTTTACTTTTGGTCTCAACCATATAGGATTCATATAAACCTATTATCAAATAATTCCTTCTATTTTCTCGGTTATCTTTCAAGCGTATTAATAAATTCTTTGACAGTTAGGAGTAAAATGCTAGAGTATTCTTTTC